GCTAGCGTAGCTTAACTAAAGCATAACACTGAAGATGTTAAGATGTGCCCTAGAAAGCCCCGCAAGCACAAAGGCTTGGTCCTGACTTTATTATCAACTTTAGCCAAACTTACACATGCAAGTATCCGCACCCCTGTGAGAATGCCCTACAGTTCCCTGCCCGGGAACAAGGAGCTGGTATCAGGCACATCCTATTGAGCCCATGACACCTTGCTTAGCCACACCCTCAAGGGAACTCAGCAGTGATAAATATTAAGCCATAAGTGAAAACTTGACTTAGTTAAAGCTAAGAGGGCCGGTAAAACTCGTGCCAGCCACCGCGGTTATACGAGAGGCCCAAGTTGACAGACACCGGCGTAAAGAGTGGTTAAGAAAAAACTCATACTAAAGCCCAACATCTTCAAGGCTGTTATACGCAACCGAAGACAGGAGGTTCAACCACGAAGGTGGCTTTATCTGATCTGACCCCACGAAAGCTAAGGAACAAACTGGGATTAGATACCCCACTATGCCTAGCCCTAAACATTGATAGTACTACACATCCACTATCCGCCCGGGAACTACGAGCAATAGCTTAAAACCCAAAGGACTTGGCGGTGCTTTAGATCCACCTAGAGGAGCCTGTTCTAGAACCGATAGCCCCCGTTCAACCTCACCCTTCCTTGTTTAACCCGCCTATATACCGCCGTCGTCAGCTTACCCTGTGAGGGTAAAATAGTAAGCAAAACTGGTAAAACCTTAAACGTCAGGTCGAGGTGTAGCGTATGGAGGGGGAAGAAATGGGCTACATTCGCTACTACAGCGAACACGAATGATGCACTGAAACGTACATCTGAAGGAGGATTTAGCAGTAAGCAGGAAATAGAGCGTCCCGCTGAAACCGGCCCTGAAGCGCGCACACACCGCCCGTCACTCTCCCCAAAGACGCCAATCAATTAACTAAAACCTAATAATTAAAAAGGGGAGGCAAGTCGTAACATGGTAAGCGTACCGGAAGGTGCGCTTGGAAAAATCAGAGCGTGGCTAAGCCTAGAAAAGCATCTCCCTTACACTGAGAAGTCACCCGTGCAACTCGGGTCGCCCTGACGCCCAACAGCTAGCCCACCTAAACAATCTCAACAAGCCCTTGTTAATAACCCCTAAGTACCCCCGTATTTAAATTAAACAAACCATTTTTCCCCCTTAGTATAGGTGATAGAAAAGGAACTACGGCGCTATAGAGAAAGTACCGCAAGGGAATGCTGAAAGAGAAGTGAAACAACCCAGTAAAGCCTAAAAAAGCAGAGATTCAAGCTCGTACCTTTTGCATCATGATTTAGCGAGTGTACCCCAAGCAAAGCGTACTTTAGTTTGACGTCCCGAAACTACGTGAGCTACTCCAAGACAGCCTATTAATAGGGCGTACCCGTCTCTGTGGCAAAAGAGTGGGGCGAGCTTTGAGTAGAGGTGACAAACCTACCGAACCTAGTTATAGCTGGTTGTCCAAGAAATGAATAGAAGTTCAGCCTCTTGGCTTCTCTTTTCGCCCTAGTCTAACCCCTATTGATGCACAAAGAAACCGAGAGAGTTAGTCAAAGGGGGTACAGCCCCTTTGAATCAAGACACAACTTTACCAGGCGGGTAAAGATCATAATAATTAAAGCTAAATATTCTGGTGGGCCTAAAAGCAGCCATCCCCTTAGAAAGCGTTACAGCTCAGATATATTACTGACCCTTCTTATCCTGATCACTACATCTTACCCCCCTAACCGTACTGGACCGTCCCATGCCCCCATGGGAGTGACTATGCTAATATGAGTAATAAGAGAGCCTAAGACTCTCTCCCCGCACACGTGTACGTCGGAACGGACACCCCACCGACACTTAACGGCCCCAAATAAAGAGGGCCCTGGATAATAGACCAAACAACTAGAAAAATATCCAAAAACCAACCGTTACCCCCACACAGGTGTGCCCCCGGGGAAAGACTAAAAGAAAGAGAAGGAACTCGGCAAACACATAAAGCCTCGCCTGTTTACCAAAAACATCGCCTCTTGCAAAACTCAAAAATAAGAGGTCCCGCCTGCCCTGTGACTATTAGTTTAACGGCCGCGGTATTTTGACCGTGCGAAGGTAGCGCAATCACTTGTCTTTTAAATGGAGACCCGTATGAATGGCATAACGAGGGCTTAACTGTCTCCTCTTTCAAGTCAATGAAATTGATCTCCCCGTGCAGAAGCGGGGATACAAACATAAGACGAGAAGACCCTATGGAGCTTTAGACACTAAGACAGCCCACGTTAAGCACCCTGAATAAAGGACTAAACCAAGTGGGCCCTGCCCTAATGTCTTTGGTTGGGGCGACCGCGGGGAATTAAAGAACCCCCACGTGGAACGGGAACACTTTTCCTACAACTAAGAGCTACAGCTCTAGTAAACAGAATTTCTGACCAGCAAGATCCGGCAATGCCGATCAACGGACCGAGTTACCCTAGGGATAACAGCGCAATCCTCTTTTAGAGCCCATATCGACAAGGGGGTTTACGACCTCGATGTTGGATCAGGACATCCTAATGGTGCAGCCGCTATTAAGGGTTCGTTTGTTCAACGATTAAAGTCCTACGTGATCTGAGTTCAGACCGGAGTAATCCAGGTCAGTTTCTATCTATGCTATGCTCTTTTCTAGTACGAAAGGACCGGAAAGAAGAGGCCCATGCCAAAGGCACGCCTCCCCCCCACCTAGTGAAGTCAACTAAAGTAGGCAAAAGGGCATGCCCCTGTGCCTGAGAAAAAGGCATGTTAAGGTGGCAGAGCCCGGCAATTGCAAAAGACCTAAGCCCTTTCCACAGAGGTTCAAGTCCTCTCCTTAACTATGATATCCACACTCATTACACACATTATTAACCCCCTCACCTTCATCGTGCCCGTTCTCCTAGCCGTGGCTTTCCTTACCCTCCTTGAACGGAAAGTACTAGGCTATATACAGCTACGAAAAGGGCCAAACGTTGTCGGGCCCTACGGGCTCCTGCAACCTATCGCTGACGGCCTAAAACTCTTCACTAAAGAGCCAGTTCGCCCTTCCACCTCTTCCCCCGTACTGTTTCTACTCGCACCCATGCTAGCCCTTACCCTCGCCCTCACTCTTTGAGCCCCCATGCCCCTCCCCTATCCTGTCATCGACCTTAACCTTGGCATTTTATTTATCCTTGCCCTATCCAGCCTCGCAGTTTATTCAATTCTGGGCTCAGGCTGAGCATCTAATTCAAAATACGCCCTTATCGGGGCACTTCGGGCTGTAGCCCAAACCATCTCCTACGAAGTTAGCCTCGGACTAATTCTACTAAACATTATTATTTTTACTGGAGGTTTTACCCTACAGACATTTAATGTCGCTCAAGAAAGTGTCTGACTAATCCTGCCCGCCTGGCCCCTCGCCGCCATGTGATATATCTCTACTTTAGCTGAGACAAACCGGGCCCCCTTTGACCTCACGGAGGGGGAGTCCGAGCTAGTCTCAGGGTTTAATGTAGAATACGCAGGAGGCCCATTCGCCCTGTTCTTCCTGGCAGAGTACGCCAATATTCTATTAATGAATACCCTATCGGCCACCCTTTTCTTGGGGGCCTCTCACATCCCCACTATCCCAGAACTTACTGCTGTCAACCTAATGACGAAGGCAGCCCTCCTGTCAGTCGTATTCCTCTGAGTGCGAGCCTCATACCCTCGCTTTCGGTATGACCAACTCATGCACCTAATCTGAAAGAATTTCTTGCCCCTTACCCTTGCCCTGGTTATTTGACACCTGGCCCTCCCCATCGCCTTTGCTGGGCTGCCCCCGCAACTGTAGCCACGGAGTTGTGCCTGAAGTAAAGGGCCACTTTGATAGAGTGACTTATGGGGGTTAAAGTCCCCCCGACTCCTTAGAAAGAAGGGGTTCGAACCCTACCTAAAGAGATCAAAACTCTTAGTGCTTCCACTACACCACTTCCTAGTAAAGTCAGCTAATTAAGCTTTTGGGCCCATACCCCAAATATGTTGGTTAAACTCCCTCCTTTGCTAATGAACCCGTACATCTTGTCCACCCTCCTCTTTGGCCTTGGGCTAGGGACCACCATCACATTTGCCAGCTCCCACTGACTGCTCGCCTGAATGGGCCTCGAAATAAACACCCTCGCCATTCTCCCGCTAATAGCACAACACCACCACCCCCGAGCCGTTGAAGCTACCACCAAGTATTTCCTGACACAAGCCACTGGCGCCGCGATACTCCTGTTCGCAAGTACTTCTAACGCTTGACTTACAGGACAGTGGGACATTCAACAGATGTCGCATCCCCTTCCCGTCACCCTGATTACCCTGGCCCTCGCACTAAAAGTAGGCCTTGCCCCTCTTCACTCCTGACTCCCCGAAGTCTTGCAAGGACTAGACCTTACTACAGGACTTATTCTGTCCACCTGACAAAAATTAGCCCCGTTCGCCCTACTAATCCAAATTCAACCCACTAACTCAACGCTCCTTATTACACTAGGCCTTGCATCAACCCTTGTCGGAGGCTGGGGCGGTTTAAACCAAACACAGCTACGTAAAATTTTAGCCTACTCTTCCATCGCCCACCTGGGGTGGATAATTTTAGTCGTGCAGTTCTCCCCCGCTTTAACACTTCTTACCCTTCTCACATACCTCATCATAACATTCTCAACATTTCTTGTATTTAAACTTAACAGCTCGACCAACATCAACGCCCTTGCCACATCCTGAGCTAAAGCCCCAGCCCTCACATCTCTGACCCCGCTCATCCTGCTATCCCTTGGGGGCCTGCCCCCACTTACAGGATTTATGCCAAAATGACTTATTTTGCAAGAGCTCACCAAGCAAGACCTGGCCACAACTGCCACATTCGCAGCACTAACCGCCCTTCTCAGCCTCTATTTTTACCTACGCCTCTCATATGCTATAGCTCTTACTATGTCCCCCAACAACACTACTGGTACAACCCCCTGACGCCTTCCCTCCTTACAAAATACAATACCCCTTGCTGTCTCAACCACAGCCACACTACTCCTGCTTCCCCTCACCCCCGCCGCAGTTGCTCTCTTGGCCCTCTAAGAGACTTAGGCTAATACAAGACCAAGGGCCTTCAAAGCCCTAAGTGAGGGTGAAAATCCCCCAGTCCCTGATAAGACTTGCGGGATACTAACCCACATCACCTGCATGCAAAGCAGACACTTTAATTAAGCTAAAGCCTTTCTAGGTGGGTAGGCCTCGATCCTACAAACTCTTAGTTAACAGCTAAGCGCTCAAACCAGCGGGCATCCACCTACTTTCCCTCGCCTTGTCTTACGGGTGGAGGCGAGGGAAAGCCCCAGCAGGAGTTAGTCTGCCTCTTAAGATTTGCAATCTTATATGTTGAACACCTTGGGGCTTGGTAAGAAGAGGACTCAAACCTCTGTCTATGGGGCTACAATCCACCGCTTAAAAACTCAGCCATCCTACCTGTGGCCATCACACGATGATTCTTCTCGACTAATCACAAAGACATTGGCACCCTATATCTAGTATTTGGTGCCTGAGCCGGAATAGTGGGCACCGCCCTAAGCCTCCTAATTCGAGCTGAACTAAGCCAACCCGGCGCCCTTTTAGGGGACGACCAAATTTATAATGTAATTGTTACAGCTCATGCTTTCGTAATAATTTTCTTTATAGTAATACCAATCATAATCGGGGGCTTCGGAAACTGACTCATCCCCCTGATGATCGGGGCCCCTGATATAGCGTTTCCCCGAATAAACAACATGAGCTTTTGACTTCTCCCACCCTCTTTCTTACTACTCCTCGCCTCTTCGGGGGTTGAAGCAGGGGCCGGAACCGGGTGAACAGTTTACCCTCCCCTCGCAGGGAACCTAGCCCACGCGGGAGCCTCTGTAGACTTAACAATTTTCTCCCTACACCTAGCAGGCATCTCCTCAATCCTCGGAGCTATTAATTTTATCACAACCATCATTAATATGAAACCGCCTGCCATCTCTCAGTACCAGACACCCCTTTTCGTGTGGTCCGTCCTTATCACCGCCGTCCTGCTGCTTCTCTCCCTACCTGTCCTTGCTGCCGGCATCACAATGCTCCTAACAGACCGAAACCTTAACACCACCTTTTTCGACCCAGCAGGGGGCGGGGACCCCATCCTTTACCAACATCTTTTTTGATTCTTTGGTCATCCTGAAGTCTATATCCTTATTCTCCCGGGCTTTGGAATAGTCTCCCACATTGTGGCTTATTACTCAGGCAAAAAAGAACCTTTCGGGTACATAGGCATGGTATGAGCCATGATGGCTATTGGACTCCTAGGCTTCATCGTCTGGGCCCACCACATGTTTACAGTCGGGATAGATGTAGACACCCGTGCCTACTTTACATCTGCAACAATAATCATCGCCATCCCCACAGGCGTTAAGGTTTTTAGCTGACTTGCCACTCTTCACGGCGGCTCTATCAAGTGGGAGACCCCCCTTTTGTGAGCTCTCGGTTTCATCTTTCTCTTCACAGTCGGTGGACTAACAGGAATTGTTCTTGCCAACTCCTCCCTCGATATCGTCCTACATGATACTTACTACGTAGTAGCCCACTTCCACTACGTCTTGTCCATGGGGGCCGTATTCGCTATTGTCGCAGGCTTCGTCCACTGATTCCCACTTTTTTCAGGGTACACCCTTCACAGTACTTGGACAAAAATCCACTTCGGGGTTATATTTTTTGGTGTAAACCTCACCTTCTTCCCACAACATTTCCTAGGCCTGGCTGGCATGCCCCGACGATACTCCGACTACCCGGATGCCTACACCCTGTGAAACACCGTATCTTCAATTGGGTCATTAATCTCCCTAGTCGCAGTAATTATGTTCCTGTTTATTATTTGAGAAGCATTCGCTGCCAAGCGTGAAGTCCTAGCAGTAGAACTCACCACAACCAATGTAGAATGACTGCACGGCTGCCCTCCCCCTTATCACACATTCGAGGAGCCCGCATTTGTTCTGGTTCAATCAAACTAACGAGAAAGGGAGGAGTCGAACCCCCATAAACTGGTTTCAAGCCAGCCACATAACCGCTCTGTCACTTTCTTCATAAGACACTAGTAAAATAGTACATTACACCGCCTTGTCAAGGCAGAGTCGTGGGTTGAAGCCCCGCGTGTCTTAGCCCCCAATGGCCCATCCATCCCAACTAGGATTTCAAGACGCAGCTTCCCCTGTTATAGAAGAACTTCTTCACTTTCACGATCACGCCTTAATAATCGTCTTTCTAATTAGCACCCTAGTACTTTACATTATTGTGGCCATAGTTTCCACAAAATTAACCAATAAGTACATCCTCGACTCCCAAGAAATTGAGATTATCTGAACCGTCCTTCCAGCAATTATTCTTATTCTCATTGCCCTCCCTTCCCTGCGGATTCTTTACCTTATAGATGAAGTCAATAGCCCCCTCCTCACTATCAAAGCTGTCGGCCACCAATGATACTGAAGCTACGAATACACAGACTACGAGGACCTCGGGTTTGATGCTTACATGATCCCCACCCAAGACTTAATCCCTGGACAATTCCGACTCATAGAAGCCGACCACCGAATAGTAATTCCAGTAGAATCCCCCATCCGCGTCTTAGTCTCTGCTGATGATGTCCTCCACTCATGGGCAGTCCCTGCCCTGGGTATCAAAATAGACGCAGTCCCCGGGCGCCTAAATCAAACAGCTTTCATCGCATCCCGCCCCGGTGTTTTTTATGGTCAATGCTCTGAGATCTGCGGAGCAAATCACAGCTTTATGCCCATCGTAGTTGAAGCAGTCCCTCTAGAACACTTTGAAAACTGGTCATCACGAATGCTCGAAGACGCCTCGCTAAGAAGCTAAACAGGGGACAGCGTTAGCCTTTTAAGCTAAAGATTGGTGACTCCCAACCACCCTTAGCGACATGCCTCAACTCAACCCCGCGCCTTGATTTGCAATCCTAGTCTTTTCGTGACTAATTTTTCTGGCCATTATTCCCCCAAAAGTGACGGCCCACACCTTCCCGAACGAACCGACGCTCCAAAGCGCCGAAAAACCCAAGACAGAATCCTGAACCTGACCATGACAGTAAGCCTTTTCGACCAGTTTATAAGCCCCACACTCCTAGGAGTCCCCCTAATCGCCCTCGCTATCACCCTTCCATGAATTATGTGCCCCGCCCCTGCAACCCGCTGACTTAACAGCCGTTTCCTCACCCTACAAGGATGGTTCATCAACCGCTTTACCCAACAACTTCTTCTTCCCTTGAGCCTAGGGGGTCACAAGTGAGCTGCTCTCCTAACCTCCCTAATGATCTTTCTGATCACTATAAATATGCTAGGCCTTCTCCCCTATACTTTCACCCCCACCACACAACTCTCGTTAAACCTTGGTCTTGCCACCCCCCTCTGGCTAGCAACAGTAATTATCGGAATGCGAAATCAACCAACCCATGCCTTAGGCCATCTTCTCCCGGAAGGAACCCCCGGCCCACTGATCCCTGTCCTTATTGTCATCGAGACAATCAGCCTCTTTATTCGCCCCCTAGCACTAGGGGTACGGCTAACCGCCAACCTCACTGCCGGTCACCTTCTAATTCAACTCATCTCGACCGCTGCCTTTGTTCTCCTCTCTTCAATGCCCGCCGTAGCCCTGCTAACGTCTGTAGTTCTTGTTCTTCTCACCCTTCTAGAAGTTGCTGTCGCTATAATCCAAGCCTACGTATTTGTCCTTCTCCTAACCCTCTATCTCCAAGAGAACGTCTAATGGCCCATCAAGCACACGCATACCACATAGTTGACCCCAGCCCTTGACCCCTCACAGGGGCAATTGCTGCCCTACTGATAACATCAGGTCTCGCAACCTGGTTCCACTTCCAATCTACAACCCTCATAACACTTGGAACAGCTCTTCTTCTACTCACCATATTCCAATGATGACGAGACATCGTACGAGAAGGCACTTTCCAGGGCCACCACACACCCCCGGTCCAAAAGGGCCTCCGATACGGAATAATTCTCTTTATTACCTCTGAAGTCTTCTTCTTTCTAGGCTTCTTCTGAGCTTTTTATCATGCAAGCCTCGCACCCACCCCAGAGCTAGGGGGCTGCTGGCCCCCTGCAGGCATTACTACCTTAGACCCCTTTGAAGTTCCCCTGCTTAATACCGCTGTCCTTCTTGCCTCCGGGGTAACAGTTACCTGGGCCCACCATAGCATCATGGAGGGGGAGCGGAAACAGGCAGTTCAGTCTCTTGCCCTAACAATTATCCTCGGCTTTTATTTCACATTTCTTCAAGGCTTGGAGTACTATGAGGCCCCATTTACAATCGCAGACGGCGTATACGGTTCCACCTTTTTCGTGGCCACCGGCTTTCATGGCCTCCATGTAATTATTGGCTCTACATTTCTGGCCGTTTGTTTAATCCGTCAGATTCTACACCATTTTACATCCGAACACCACTTCGGATTTGAAGCAGCCGCCTGATACTGACATTTCGTAGACGTCGTATGACTATTCCTCTATATCTCCATCTACTGATGAGGATCTTAGTTTTTCTAGTACTAAGTGTTAGTATGAGTGACTTCCAATCACCCGGTCTTGGTTAAAACCCAAGGAAAAATAATGAACCTAGTTACAACTGTGATTACCATCGCCACCCTCCTCTCTGTCGTTCTGGCCCTTGTGTCCTTCTGACTCCCCCAAATGACCCCCGATCACGAAAAGCTCTCCCCCTACGAGTGCGGCTTTGACCCTGTGGGATCTGCCCGCCTGCCTTTTTCCCTCCGATTCTTTTTAGTCGCTATCCTTTTCTTGCTATTCGACTTAGAGATCGCCCTCCTTCTCCCGCTGCCCTGGGGAGACCAACTAACAGCCCCCTTAATAACCTTCCTGTGGGCCACAGCTGTACTAACACTCCTCACCTTGGGCCTGATCTACGAGTGACTCCAAGGGGGCCTAGAATGAGCCGAATAGACAATTAGTTTAAGAAAAACCTTTGATTTCGGCTCAAAAACTTGTGGTTAAAGTCCATAATTGCCTAATGACCCCCGTTCACTTTGCCTTCTCATCGGCCTTCATATTAGGACTAACCGGCCTGGCCTTCCATCGAACCCACCTGCTTTCCGCCCTTCTATGCCTAGAGGGAATAATGCTCGCTTTATTTATTGCACTCTCCCTTTGAACCTTGCAATTAGGCTCCACAAACTTTTCCGCCGCCCCCATACTCTTGCTGGCCTTTTCAGCTTGTGAAGCAAGCGCAGGGCTTGCACTACTGGTAGCCACTGCACGCACTCACGGCACCGATCGACTTCAAAGCCTAAACCTCCTACAATGCTAAAAATTCTAATCCCCACCCTAATGCTTGTCCCCACCGCCTGAATAGCCCGCCCCAAATGACTTTGACCCACCACTCTAACACACAGTTTACTGATTGCCCTAATTAGCCTCTCTTGACTCACCAACATAGCAGAGACTGGCTGGTCAAGTCTTAACTTCTACATAGCCACAGACCCCCTGTCTACCCCTCTTCTGGTACTCACTTGCTGACTACTCCCTCTTATGATTCTAGCAAGCCAAAGCCACACAGCATCTGAGCCCCTCGGCCGACAACGGACCTACTTGACCCTTTTGACATCCCTCCAGATTTTTCTTATCCTGGCCTTTGGAGCCACTGAGATCATTATATTTTATGTTATATTTGAAGCCACTCTTATCCCCACCCTTATTCTCATCACCCGCTGAGGAAATCAAACCGAGCGCCTGAATGCAGGGGTTTATTTTCTTTTTTACACCCTCGCCGGATCCCTCCCCCTTCTTGTTGCCCTCCTCCTCCTCCAAAATAGCACTGGCACCCTATCACTCTTAACTATTCAGTACTCCGACCCTGTTGAACTATCTTCTTACGCACACAAACTGTGGTGGGCTGGCTGCCTTCTCGCATTTCTCGTAAAAATGCCCCTGTACGGCGTACACCTTTGACTGCCAAAAGCACATGTTGAAGCCCCCGTTGCAGGGTCAATAATTCTGGCTGCCGTACTCCTGAAACTCGGGGGTTACGGAATGATGCGAATAGTAGTTATACTTGAACCCCTAACCAAAGAGTTGAGCTACCCCTTTATTGTTTTTGCCTTGTGGGGCGTGATCATAACCGGCTCTATTTGTCTTCGTCAAACAGATCTAAAATCTCTTATTGCCTACTCCTCCGTAAGCCACATGGGCCTAGTTGTAGGCGGCATTCTTATCCAAACCCCCTGGGGTTTCACCGGGGCCCTGATCCTCATGATTGCCCACGGGCTGGCTTCCTCCGCACTTTTCTGTCTTGCTAACACAAGCTACGAACGAACACACAGTCGAACCATACTACTAGCCCGGGGGCTCCAAATAGTTCTGCCCCTTATAACAGCCTGATGGTTCATTGCCAGCCTTGCTAATCTGGCACTTCCTCCCCTACCTAACCTAATGGGCGAACTAATGATTATCACTTCCTTATTTAACTGATCATGATGAACCATCATCTTAACCGGGGCGGGGACCCTTATTACTGCAAGTTATTCCCTCTACATGTTCCTCATAACTCAACGGGGGCCACTTCCAGCACATATTATTGCCTTAGACCCCTCCCACACACGGGAACACCTGCTTATAGCCCTTCACCTTATTCCCCTAATCTTGCTCATCCTAAAGCCTGAGCTAATCTGAGGATGAACCTCCTGTAGATATAGTTTAACCAAAATATTAGATTGTGATTCCAAAGACAGGGGTTAAAGTCCCCTTATCCACCGAGAGAGGCTCGCTAGCAACGAAGACTGCTAATCTCCGCGACCTTGGTTGGACCCCAGGGCTCACTCGGGCTGCTCCTAAAGGATAACAGCTCATCCATTGGTCTTAGGAACCAAAAACTCTTGGTGCAAATCCAAGTAGCAGCTATGCACCCCACTTCACTAATAATAACTTCGAGTCTAATTATTATTTTTACATTATTAGCCTACCCAGTACTCTCAACCTTGTCCCCTCGTGCCCGATCCCCTGACTGGGCTACAACACATGTCAAGACAGCAGTAAAACTAGCATTTTTCGTCAGCCTTCTCCCCCTGTTCCTATTTTTCAACGAGGGAGCCGAGACAATTGTCACCTCCTGAACTTGAATAAACACCACCTGCTTTGATATCAACATTAGTTTTAAATTCGACCACTACTCAATTATCTTTACCCCCATTGCCCTCTACGTAACCTGGTCTATTCTTGAGTTTGCATCTTGATACATACACGCAGACCCCAACATAAACCGATTCTTCAAATACCTTTTAATCTTCCTTATCGCCATGGTCGTCCTAGTCACAGCAAACAACATATTCCAATTATTTATTGGCTGGGAGGGGGTCGGTATCATGTCCTTCCTTCTCATCGGCTGGTGGTACGGCCGAGCAGATGCCAACACCGCCGCCCTACAAGCTGTTGTGTACAACCGAGTCGGGGATATCGGGCTAATCTTTGCCATAGCATGAATAGCCATAACCCTGAACTCCTGAGAGATACAGCAAATTTTCGTCGCCTCCAAAGACTTCGATTTAACCTTTCCTCTCTTAGGGCTCATCCTCGCCGCCACCGGCAAGTCCGCCCAATTTGGTCTCCATCCTTGGCTCCCCTCCGCCATGGAGGGTCCTACGCCGGTCTCTGCCCTACTACACTCAAGCACCATGGTCGTTGCTGGTATTTTTCTGCTAATTCGCATGAGCCCCCTTCTAGAGAACAACCAAACTGCTTTAACCACCTGCCTCTGCTTGGGCGCCCTAACAACCCTCTTCACAGCCACCTGTGCACTCACCCAGAACGACATTAAAAAAATCGTTGCCTTCTCAACATCAAGCCAACTGGGACTCATGATGGTCACCATCGGACTAAACCAGCCCCAACTGGCCTTCCTACACATCTGCACCCACGCCTTCTTTAAAGCAATACTCTTCCTCTGCTCAGGCTCCATTATCCACAGCCTAAACGACGAACAAGACATTCGTAAAATAGGAGGCATACATCACCTCACCCCCTTCACCTCCTCTTGTTTAACAATTGGAAGTCTTGCCCTCACCGGAACCCCCTTCCTAGCAGGCTTCTTTTCAAAAGACGCCATCATTGAAGCCCTAAACACATCCCACCTAAACGCCTGGGCCCTCACTCTCACCCTCCTGGCCACTTCTTTCACGGCCATTTACAGCCTACGCGTAGTCTACTTCGTGTCCATGGGCCACCCCCGGTTCAACTCACTATCCCCAATCAATGAAAACAACCCCGCTGTAATTAACCCAATCAAACGCCTGGCCTGGGGAAGTATCGTTGCTGGCCTCCTAATTACCTCTAGTATTACCCCACTAAAAACCCCCATTATAACCATGCCCCCACTGCTCAAGCTAGCTGCCCTCGCCGTCACAATCACTGGCCTTGTCCTGGCTTTAGAGCTAGCATCTTTAACAAGCAAGCAATACCAAACTACGCCCAACCTGGCCACCCATCATTTCTCTAATATGCTCGGATTTTTCCCAACAATTATTCATCGCCTCACCCCCAAAGTTAACTTAATTTTAGGGCAAACAATTGCCAGCCAAATAGTAGACCAAACCTGACTCGAGAAAGTGGGCCCCAAAGCCATCGCCAGCGCCAGCCTTCCCTTAATTACCACAACCAGCAACACACAACAAGGCCTAATTAAAACATATCTGGCTCTATTCCTCCTCACCCTCACCCTTACTATCCTCCTAACCATCAACTAAACTGCCCGAAGAGTTCCTCGGCTTAAGCCCCGGGTTAACTCCAACACAACAAACAGTGTGAGCAGAAGTACCCAGGCACTCAATACTAATATGCCCCCTCCCGACGAATACATAAGAGCGACTCCCCCCATGTCCCCCCGAAAGACAGAAAAATCCCCAAACTCATCAGCTGGCACTCAAGACGCTTCATACCACCCACCCCACACAGTGCTCGAGATCACCCCCACCCCCACAACGTACATCACCATGTATAATAAAACAGGACGGCTCCCTCAACTCTCAGGGAACGGCTCAGCAGCTAATGCTGCTGAATACGCAAACACCACCAACATCCCACCCAAATAAATTAAAAATAAAACTAGGGATAAGAAGGGGCCCCCATGGCCCACCAAGACCCCGCACCCCATTCCTGCTACAACTACCAGCCCTAAAGCAGCAAAATAGGGAGAAGGGTTAGAAGCAACAGCTACTAAACCCAACACCAGCCCCAATAAGAACAAAGACATAAGATAGGTCATAATTCCTGCCAGGAATTTAACCAGGACTAATGGCTTGAAAAACCACCGTTGTTATTCAACTACAAGAACCTTAATGGCAAGCCTACGAAAAACTCACCCCCTACTAAAAATCGCAAACAGTGCTCTAGTTGACCTCCCCGCCCCCTCAAACATTTCCGTGTGGTGAAACTTTGGCTCCCTGCTTGGCCTTTGCTTAATCATTCAAATCTTGACCGGGCTTTTCCTCGCTATACATTACACCTCTGATATTGCAACCGCCTTCTCCTCTGTCGGCCACATCTGCCGAGATGTAAACTACGGCTGACTTATTCGCAACATTCACGCCAACGGTGCCTCTTTCTTCTTCATCTGTATTTACGCACACATCGGACGAGGCCTATACTACGGCTCCTATCTATACAAAGAAACTTGAACCGTCGGTGTTGTACTCCTTCTTCTTGTAATAATAACTGCCTTTGTAGGATACGTACTACCTTGAGGACAAATGTCATTCTGAGGCGCCACAGTCATCACCAACCTCCTTTCTGCAGTACCCTACATCGGCAACGCCCTTGTACAATGAATTTGAGGAGGCTTCTCAGTAGACAACGCCACACTAACCCGATTCTTTGCCTTCCACTTCCTCTTTCCATTCGTTATTGCAGGCGCAACCATAGTCCACCTACTATTCCTGCACCAAACCGGCTCCACCAACCCCCTCGGCTTAAACTCAGACGCAGACAAAATCTCCTTCCACCCCTACTTCTCTTATAAAGATCTTTTAGGCTTTGCAGCCCTTCTCATCGCCCTCACAGCCCTAGCACTGTTTTTCCCGAACCTCTTAGGAGACCCAGACAACTTCACCCCCGCCAACCCCCTAGTAACCCCGCCACATATCAAGCCTGAATGATACTTCTTATTTGCCTACGCCATCCTTCGCTCCATCCCCAACAAACTTGGAGGGGTATTAGCCCTCTTGTTCTCCATCCTCGTACTCCTTCTAGTCCCCATTCTTCACACATCAAAACAACGAGGACTAACCTTTCGCCCCCTTGCCCAACTCATATTTTGAACCCTCATCGCAGACGTCGCTATTCTCACCTGAATCGGGGGCATGCCCGTAGAACACCCCTTCATTATCATCGGCCAAATTGCATCCGTCCTATACTTCTCCCTCTTCTTAGTACTATTCCCACTGACCGGCTGACTAGAAAATAAGGCCCTAGGATGGTCCTGCAGTAGTAGCTCAGCGCCAGAGCACCAGTCTTGTAAACCGGACGCCGGAGGTTAAAATCCCCCCTACTGCTCAAAGAAAAGAGATTCTAACTCCTACCCCTAACTCCCAAAGCTAGGATTCTAAATTAAACTATTCTTTGCATGAATTTCAGTCTATAAATTCCCAAAAATTTTGTTCCCAAACATTCAATAGTCTTTTAGGACATATATGTAATATCCCCGTCTATGTACTTTAAACATTCAATAGTCTTTTAGGACATATATGTAATATCCCCATCTATGTACTTTAAACATTCAATAGTCTTTTAGGACATATATGTAATATCCCCATCTATGTACTTTAAACATTCAATAGTCTTTTAGGACATATATGTAATATCCCCATCTATGTACTTTAAACATTCAATAGTCTTTTAGGACATATATGTAATATCCCCATCTATGTACTTTAAACATTCAATAGTCTTTTAGGACATATATGTAATATCCCCATCTATGTACTTTAAACATTCAATAGTCTTTTAGGACATATATGTAATATCCCCATCTATGTACTTTAAACATTCAATAGTCTTTTAGGACATATATGTAATATCACCACAAATTTATGTAAAGGCACATCTACATGTCACTAAGAACCGAGTGAAACATAAAGCAACATAATTAAAGTTTACATTCTATATAACTCTAGGATTGTTAGAGATTTAAGAACGAATCGTTAGACTCACTAGTCAAGTTATACGTTTTCCCACAACCCGTCATTCCGCAGTATGCGATGTAGTAAGAACCGACCATCAGTTGATTGCTGTATGATAACGGTTATTGAAGGTGAGGGACAAGTATTCGTGGGGGTCGCACACAGTGAATTTTTCCTGGCATTTGGTTCCTACTTCAGGGCCATAAATTGATATTATTCCTCCCACTTTCATCGACGCTGACATAAGTTAATGTTGAAGTACATCCCCGAGATGACTCAGCATGCCGGGCGTTCTCTCCAGCGAGCAAGGGGTTCTTCTTTTTTTTTCCTTTTCAACCACATAACAGAGCGCACACGGTAATAACTAATAAGGTAGAGCATTTATCTCGCTCAGCGAGTAAATATTTTGAGTGTTGGAAAGATTTTTCAATAAGAATTGCATATTGGTATCTCAAGAGCATATATGATGATTCTTTACTCGAAACATACCTGTTATTACCCCTGGTATCTTCGCGTTAAACCCCCCTACCCCCCTAAACTCCTGAGATCACTAACACTCCTGAAAACCCCCCGGAAACAGGGAAACCTCGAGTCGTTTATTTGGGCCTAAAATATGCTTATTTACACTATTAAAATAATGCGCAT